ACACAATGCAGCCAACTCCATTTGTTAGAACAGCTTCCATTGAGTCTCTGCACCTATCCTTTTTTATTCTCGGTTTATGAAACCCTTGTTTGTTTTAATAAAACAGGATTTGGCTCAGGATCGCCCATTTTTAATTCCAGGGTTTCTCTGAATTTGAAAGTTCTCACTTGGTAGGTTTCCATACCAAGGCTCAATCCAATTAAGTCCGTAGCGTCTACCAATTTCGCCATATCCCCTTTTTTGTTTTGTGATGTGATGTGATTAGGATCACATTATGATGCCGTCACCCTTTTTTCTTTCATTTATATTATGCTGGAACCGTTGAATTCATTAGATACCGGTTCCTATATTGAAAAGTGTTTTCTACTATTTGATTTCTTGTCTATTTTCTTTGATCTCTATCGGAGACCAGTATTTGGTCCAATCAGAAATGATTCTATCATTTCTATATCATCTATATCAGAAATTCAATATAGATATATACCGCATAACATATATATTATACTATATAATACATATATATTATACTATATATTATATATTTATTATACTTAGATATGCCCCTATTTCTATCCGTGCAATTTTGAATACTTGAACGGTCGATTCTTTTTTTTTTTTTTCATCTTAGCTTTCACCTTTTCGAATGAAACCAGAGGAGTGTTTCATTATGATCTGAATTACACTTTTATCTTTCATTTTATTCTTATCCTTTTCTTAGGGCAGACCCTCTATAACATAACAAAAAAAAGGAAAAGGAATTTTTTAGTATTATTAATTTAAAATTTAATTACTAGCCATAACTAATAAAATGGCTATAAACAATCATTCCGTTAATTTATAATTAGAAGATAATTCTAAATAAAATATATAAACAAATTTAAATATATAATAAAATAAAAAAATAGTACTATAGAATAGTAAAAAAAAATCTTACTATCTAATTAAGCTAATTAAGATATTGATTATCGATAAACATATATTTGAGAAATAGATCGAAATTTAATATCGCTATATTAATAGGTATGTTCTATAATATTCAAATATCCAATATTTTTGGAAATATTCTTTATATATTTTATTTTATATATTTGTTTTTATATAAAGAATATTTCTTATGAAATAGCTAAGAATGAACAGTTAATATCTCAGTAGTTTACTAAACTAGTATGTGTGTACAATTTATGTTATGCGAGCCCGCTTAGCTCAGAGGTTAGAGCATCGCATTTGTAATGCGATGGTCATCGGTTCGATTCCGATAGCCGGCTTTTCTCCATTTGTTTGATTTTTTACATAATTTAATTGATAATGTGAAATCAAAGTGAAAAACCTCTTTCCCTTTTCCCAAGGGTCACTGATCTATTTCTATTATTTCGTAGGAACTTCCAATTATGAATAAAAATTGGATTGGAGGAGTTCGGTCTCTGTAGAACAAATCAATTAAGAAAAGAACCCTTAATTTTTATTATTTAAAATTCTTTTTATTTATATAAATTTATATAATACAATTATTTATATACAATAAGGTACGGATATTGATACAATTCCTCTAATTATTTATTCTTTATAATACTTCAGTAAATTTAGCTTAATTTATCATATTTTAGTTTAGTTTTAATTTTGTTTTATGAAATTTCATAAAAAATAAGGAGTCTTTATGTCGCGTTACAGAGGACCTCGTTTCAAAAAAATCCGTCGTCTGGGGGCTTTACCGGGGCTAACTAGTAAAAAGCCTAGAGCCGTAAGCGATCTTAGAAACCAATCGCGCCCCGGCAAAAAATCTCAATATCGTATTCGTTTAGAAGAAAAACAAAAATTGCGCTTTCATTATGGTCTTACAGAACAACAATTACTTAAATACGTTCGGATCGCCGGAAAAGCCAAAGGGTCAACAGGTCAGGTTTTACTACAATTACTTGAAATGCGTTTAGATAACATCCTTTTTAGATTTGGTATGGCTTCGACTATTCCTCAAGCCCGCCAATTAGTTAACCATAGACATATTTTAGTTAATGGTCGTATAGTAGATATACCAAGTTATCGCTGCAAACCCCGAGATATTATTACAGTGAGGGATGAGCAAAAATCTAGGGCTCTGATTCAAAATTATCTTGATTCATCCCCCCGTGAGGAATTACCAAAACATTTGACTCTTCACCCATTCCAATATGAAGGATTAGTCAATCAAATAATAGATAGTAAATGGGTCGGTTTGAAAATAAATGAATTGCTAGTTGTAGAATATTACTCTCGTCAGACTTAACCCTAACTAAAATAACAAGGGTTCGGACAATTTTGCCCCCTCCGGCTTAAGTAAGGGGACCCGGGGTAAGTAAGGTAAGGGGTTTCATCTGGGGATTTTTCTCTTATTCATGTATCATAGATCGGTAGGGTATTTTCATTCCTTATCGATTTTGTCCAGTATTTTTCGTACCACAGAAATTCGGGGTAGGGATAGAGAATCTATATCAAAGAAAAGAAAGGTCTAACTGTTGGAGTATCCATTCTTATTTGATGCATTGCAGTCAGTAACATTGGTGAATTAGTTGACGAGTACGGAAAGAGAGGGATTCGAACCCTCGGTAAACAAAAGTCTACATAGCAGTTCCAATGCTACGCCTTGAACCACTCGGCCATCTCTCCTACATAATGATTATGGACCAAAAACCGAGTGAATAGTGAGTCATTCATATTATTTTGGATAGGTATGTACATTCAATTTTAACTCTAAAAATAGAAAACTTTTCATCAAAGAAAAACCCTTCCTCCGAGGCTGGGGATAAAGATAAATCCCTTTTGGGAAAAATTGTAAAATAAAGATATATATCTATTCATGTTTGCGAAGACGGTGTTTCCGCCCTTTCTAATATTTATACCGGATTAAATAACTCAATTGAAACGAATCCAATGATCGATATATTTTTTTAGACTGTGTTTAATGGATACCTTTAAATCATGATTCTATTTAGTTTACACTATTATTCAATTTTCATAAAAATTCTAAAATTCCTTTCCAGTTTTAGATTTTTCAACAACAACTCTTTACTCCAACTTCTTAACCCATAAATTTTTTCCAAATTCATGAACCGCCCCCCAGATTTTTTTTATTTGATTGTATAGCGTATACCCACTATACACACAACACAAAACAAACGGTATTCCATTTTTATCATAGAATGATTATTCAATTTCCTCTTTGGATCATAATTCAATCAAAAATTCTCGAATTATCCTAATCTGTAGGATAAATTCTTTGATTCTTCAGCTTCAATGAAATCGGAATAGTTCCCTTCATACTATAACTACATTTGGATAAAATCTAATCAGATTCAAATATTTCTTATTTTTTTTTATTGATTCCTGTCAAAAAGAAACAATTTGAGTAAAAGGTCTTCCTTTTTATTTTAATGAATCCGTTTTTATGTTATTTCGTACTGCACAATTCCTTTGTTTGTGGGATCATTTTCTCACGAAAGGAAATTAAAATAAATTATAGAATGGATTAATACACCTATGTCTAGATCTGGGATAAATGGAAATTTTATTGATAAAACCTTTTCAATTGTAGCCAATATCTTATTACGAATAATTCCGACAACTTCGGGAGAAAAAGAGGCATTCACCTATTACAGAGATGGTGCGATTTGATTATTTTTTTATTTTTTTTTTTATTATATATTATATTTTTTACCGCTCTCAGTCTTAAGAGAAAGACAACATTATTCGGGATAGGAAGAAAAAAATTATTGAAATAAATCTACGCTTGTTGAAGGTGAAGTTTGTAAATAAAACAACCCCTTCTGTCGTGTATCCCCGATTAATGCAGCCTCAGATGCTTCAATTGTCGATTCTAGAGTATTGAGCGAAAGGTTACACCTATGGGTTAGGTCAACCCTACTCCACTAGTACCAATAGGGGGCATAAGGGAAGAAGCACTACTCCTAGGAATCAACACACGAAAACTTTGTTATAAATTATCCCTTTTCCTTATCAGGATCGGGACTAACAATGGTTGGGACAACAAACATCCATCTCGTTCGTATTTTGGATACCCGTATAACCATCGAAGACTGTTGAAGTGACTAATTCCTGCAAATTTAAGGGCGTTGAAGACAAAGAAATTGTTGGAGTAACTTTTTTTATCTAATACCAACATGCTTGATGTTAAGGAAAGATCTTTTACAAGAAGGTTGGCTAGAGATTTCTTGTAAAAACACCAGCCCCGCTTAGTTTATAATGAGAATATTTTAGTCTTTTTGATTCCATGTATTATTATCATTATGCACATTAAAGGAGGAGCCGTATGAGATGAAAATCTCATGTACGGTTCTGAAACGGAGATTCTTTGAATCGAATGACGACCGTAACGGATGTCGGCTCAATCCGAAGGAAATTATGCGGAAGCTTTACAGAATTATTATGAAGCTATGCGACTAGAAATTGATCCTTATGATCGAAGTTATATACTCTATAACATAGGCCTTATCCACACAAGTAACGGGGAACATACGAAAGCTTTGGAATATTATTTTCGGGCCCTAGAGCGAAACCCATTCTTACCACAAGCTTTTAATAATATGGCCGTGATCTGTCATTACGTGCGACTATCTCCACTATAGAAATAAAAAAAGGAAAGAAAGAAAAAACCCGTTAACGTTAATAAATACTAGAAAAAAGAGTAGGCTTTCTACATATGTATCGTTCAAAACAACGATTTTTATCAGCTGTAGCAAAGAAATAAACTTCATAAAAGTCGAAATATGAATATGAAGAAATAGGTATGCCTAGATACTTTATTCTATGGATAAAGGATCTAATTGATAGAGGAAGCGCCGTAAAGATCAATTCGCGAGGTTTTGGTCCGATACAATAAGAACTGCTTACTTATGTCATGATATGAGATAAAAGTTAGGAATCCACTTATGTAATAGAGTCGATCCCCTAAGGTATTGAGCAGCGGTGTAGCATCAGATCCCAAAGATGGTAAGTCTTTTCCTTCTTAT